TAACCTGTAATTGCAGCATTAAATTGCAGCATTAAATTGCAGCATTAAATTGCAGCATTAAATTGCAGCATTAAATTGCAGCATTAAATTGCAGCATTAAATTGCAGCAAAAAAAAAAAAAAAATTTTTTTTTAGAAAATGTTAAGATAAGTTAATCTAATAAGTTGTGGTCTTATTTATGCTGATGCACATTTTATAATAATGAAAATAAAAATTAGAAAATTTATTCCAATATATTTATTGTTTATATCTTTACTTATATTTTCCGGGTTTGTTTTGGTTTTATATTTAGACAAAATTATTTTATTTGAAGTAAACTTTTTTTATGTGGGAAAAATTGATATTAGATTTCCAGTTTTATTAGATTCAAAAGGTTTATTATTTTCATCAATTGTATACTTTATTTCTTATAATGTTATAAAGTTTTCTACAAAGTACATAGAGAGAGATAAATTTATTGATCGATTTACATATTTAGTAATTTTATTTATTGTATCAATAAGTTTAATAATCTTTATTCCTCACTTGGGATTTATTTTATTAGGGTGGGATGGTCTAGGAATTATTTCATTTGTACTAGTTATTTATTACTTTAATAATAAGTCGTTAAGAGCTGGTCTTATTACAGCAATTACTAACCGAATTGGGGATGTGTTTATTTTAATGTCGATTGGGCTAATATTAAATTTAGGTCATTTAAATATATTAAATTTTTATAAGGAAAATAGTTTTAATAGAATTACTTTATTAGGGGTCATTTTTATTATAATTGCTAGGATGACTAAGAGAGCCCAAATTCCATTTAGTAGATGATTACCAGCAGCCATAGCTGCACCAACACCAGTTTCTGCTTTAGTTCATTCATCTACTTTAGTAACAGCTGGTGTATTTCTTCTTATTCGTATATATCCATTTCTTTATAGATTAAGATTATTTAATTTAATTTTATTAAATTTATCAATGGCTACTATATTAATATCTGGTTTATGTGCTTGTTTAGAATGAGATATAAAAAAAATTATTGCATTATCGACCCTTAGACAATTAGGATTGATAATAGCTACAATTAGAATTAATTTACCAAATTTAGCTTTTATTCATATAGCAATTCATGCTTTATTTAAAGCTTTGTTATTTATTTGTGCGGGAAATATAATTATAAATTTTTTTCATAGTCAAGATTTACGCTGAATAGGAAATTTAAGAAAAGAAATATATTTTTCGTCAAATTGTGTATTATTATCAAGAATAGCAATGGCAGGTTTTCCATTCTTAGCATCATTTTATTCTAAAGATCAAATTATGGAGTTTTGTATATTTAATTCTATAAATATATTAATATTACTATTATTTTATATCTCTATTGGAATTACTACTTTCTATAGATTTCGATTTTGTTATAATTTATTATTTATGCCATTTATATCAATTTCGTTGTTTTCTATTGAAGAAGATAAATGTGTAATATCTTCTATATTTAATATAAGGGTTATATGTATTATTTCAGGAGTTTTATTATTATGATTATTTCCATGAGATGAAAAATTGGTAGTAATTAATAAATTTTGTATAATAATACCATGTTTTTTTATTTTAGTTGGTACTATAATAAGAGTAGTATGAAGATATTTGTCGTTTGAGTTAGAATATGACTCAGAAGTTATGTATAATAATATATGATTTATAAGAATTTTAAGGGGTCAATTTATAATATTTGCAACTGAAAAATTTCCAAAATTATATTTAGAATTGATTGATCAATCTTGAATTGAAATTTTAGGGGGTTATGGAATATTTAATGGTATAAATAAATTAAAATCAATTTTTTATAATAATATAATTTGAAATTTAATTTATATACTTTCATTAACTATAATATTAATTTTAATATTGGTAATAATATGTTTAGATAGATTAAATTTAAAATCGTGTCACTGAAGATGATAAAATAATATTTTATTTCTAAATATTATATATGGTGTAACTAGTCACATTAAATTTTCATTTTAAAGGAGTAAGACTACTATATCAGAATATAGTTAAATTATAATATAAATTTTGGGTATTTACGTTTTCAGTTAGAATATTCTGAAGTTAGAAAGTTTAAAAGTATAAATATTAATTTTGTAAATTAAAGATGAATAATATTCTCTAACTTATGTCTTATATATTAATATTAATTATTTTTATATGTGTTATTGGATTAATAAATATTATGTTTCATAGTTCCAATTTGTTACTACTCTTAATATCGTTCGAAGCCTTAATGTTAAGTTTAATAATATTTATGTTGAGGTCTATAATATCTATAGAGATAGTAAACTTAATAAGAGCAATTATTATATTAACTGTAGGAGCTTGCGAAGCTAGGTTAGGATTAGCTATTTTAGTTTCTATTAGTCGATTTTATGGAAATGATAAATTAAAATCAGTTTCATTAATAAAATGTTAAAGTTATTTTTTCCTTTATTTAGCCTTTTATTGCTTAAAAATAATAAATATTTATGATTAAACTTTACTTTAATTTTAATAATAGAAGTTTTAATATTTATAATTTATTACTCTAATTGAGGTCAATTAAATATAAAAATTAGTATATGGTCTTTAATTGACTCTATTTCATTTTTACTATTATTACTTAATTTATGAATTTTTTCAATTATAATTATAAGGAGTATAAAAATTAAAATTGTAAATTTTTACAGGTTAATATTCTTAAAAATTATTATAATTTTAAATTTAACGTTATTAATATGTTTTTTAATATCTAATATTATTATATTTTATATTATATTTGAGCTATCCCTAATTCCAACTTTATTTTTAATTTTAAATTGAGGTTATCAACCTGAACGACTTCAGGCTAGAATTTATTTAATTATATATACTGTAATAGGATCTCTTCCTATACTATGTTGTTTTATTTATTTGATAAAAAATAATTGTGTATATAGATTTTATATGTGATTTATATTTAAATCTAATAAATTTATTAGGACATGATGATTTTTATTCTTGATTGGATTTTTGATTAAGTTACCTATATACCCATTTCATTTGTGATTACCAAAAGCCCATGTGGAAGCACCAATTGCAGGATCAGTTGTTTTAGCAGCTATTTTATTAAAATTGGGAGGCTATGGAATTATTCGAATAAGAATAATTTTTCCATGAAATAATATAAATTTGAGCTCCTTAATTATAAGAATTAGATTATTAGGAGGGCTTTTTACTAGAATAATTTGTTTACGTCAAAGAGATTTAAAATCCTTGATTGCTTATTCTTCAGTTAGACATATAGGATTAATGTTATCTGGTTGTATAACATCAACTAGTTGAGGAATAAAAGGAGCTATATTAATAATAATTGCTCATGGATTTAGATCATCAGCATTATTTATTTTAGCTAATATAAATTACGATATATATAATTCACGCAGATTATTTATTAGAAAAAGAGTAATGTTATTTTTACCATCTATTAGTATATTTTGATTTATTTTTAGAATTATAAATATAGCTGCACCCCCTTTTATAAATTTATTAAGTGAAATTATAATTTTAACATCTATTATTAGAAAAAGATTTATAATAATTTCTCTATTTGTGATAATTAGTTTTATTACTTTATGTTATTCATTAATAATATATACTATAGTAAATCATGGTAGATGTAATAAATTTATTTCTATTTATAGATTAAATTATTTTAAAGATTATTATATTTTATTATTAATTTTATTTCCTGGACTACTATGTTTGATAAAATTTAATATATTGATAATTTAAGAGTTTAGTTGAATAACAACATTAAATTGCAGATTTAAAAGTGTGTAATACAATTCTTTAATAAGATAAGCTAATTTAAGCTAGTGGGTTCATACCCCAACAATGAAATATATTTCTCTTATTATTAGTTTTATTCTGTCTAATAAGTTAGTTCATTTTGAGATCTTTATACTTAAATTTATAAATATAAAAATCAAGTAATAGATAATTTTATTAATATGTAATTACGTGAAATTGCTTATAAATGTGTATATTTTAGCTTAAATTGTGCCAGCAGCAGCGGTTAAACAATTAAATTCTAACAACTAAAAACTCGACTTGATAAAATATAAGAAATTAAGAAGGTAAAATTTCATTTTTCATGAATTAAATTTATCATTTTTAAAGTTAATAACTAAAACAAGGATTAGATACCCTTTTATTATTAATCAATATTGAGTTTGGAGAGTAAAAGCTTATTGCTTAAAAACCAAAGAATATGGCGGTGTCTTATTCTATCAGGGGAACCTGTACCTTAATTTGATAGTCCACGTTTATACAATCCTAAATTTGAAATTTCAGCTTGTGTACTGCCGAATTATAAGCCTCGATAGATTAGCTTATAAAAAAATTAAATAAAATAATAAGTCAGGTCAAAGTGCAGCTCATATTTAGGTGGGATTGGGTTACATTTATTTTAAGATTCGAGTAATTTTATTTTATAATATAATTATAAGAAGGATTTGAAAGTAATTAAATACTATATATTTAATGAATTTGACCCTAAGATGTGTACATATCGCCCGTCACTCCTTTATATAGGATAAGTCGTAACATAGTAGATGTAATGGAAATTGCATCTATCAAACTATAGCATATATTAATGCTTTTTATTTACAATAAAATGAAAATTTATATTTAGTTTGTATATAAATAATATTAATTTTTTTTTCAAATAAAATAAGAAAGATAAATGATAAATTAAAGTACAGTAATGGAAAAATTTTATAAGAATAAAGTAAGTTTATGTACCTTTTGTATAATGGATTTACAAGGATTAAAAAATAAATTTATGATTCACGAATACTAAATGAGCTATATCTTTATTGTTTAGAACCCATATATTATTGTTTCATTAATATATAAAAATAAAGATTTTGAAGCTAAATACTATTCGCATTAGTATATATCTTGTTTCTATTGAAATTTATCTATTAAATAAATTAAAAATGTTATAAATTATAGGTAATAAGATCTATAATTCTACTCAATAGTTTTATTATTATAAATAGTATGCTTAAAATCAGCTTTCATAAAGTACTTAATAGTATTAATATTATAAAATTAATAAATTTTTTATGAGTCATTTAAATAGAATTATATTGTAACTGTTATTAATAAATTTAATATGTAAATATTAGTAATATATTAAAATTAAATAAAGGAATTCGGCAAATTTATATTTCAACTGTTTAACAAAAACATTTCTCGAAGATAAAATATTTTGAGTATGCCCTGCCCAATGATTATTAAATGGCCGCGATACATTAATCGTGCAAAGGTAGCATAATAATTTGTTTATTAATTGTAAACTAGTATGAAAGGGTAAATGAAATTATAACTGTCTCTATTTTTTTTTATTGAAATTAATTTTTAGGTGAAGAAGCCTAGATTTTATTATAAGACAAGAAGACCCTATAAAGCTTTACTTATTTTATAAAATACATTATAAATTTAGTTTGATTGGGGCGATCATTGATTTAATAAACATCAAATTTATTTTATGATTTAACTATCTTTTTTAGATCCTAGATTGATCAATTGATTAAGTTACTTTAGGGATAACAGGCTAATATTATACGAGAGTTCATATCGACTATAAAGTTTGGCACCTCGATGTTGACTTAGGATTCCTTTAAGGCGCAGCTGTTTTATAAGGTGGTTTGTTCAACCAATAATTTCCTACATGAGTTGAGTTCAGACCGGCGTAAGCCAGGTTAGATTCTATCTATAATAATTTATAATAATAGTATTTATTGTACGAAAGGACTTAAATATATCTATAATAGAAATAAATAAGTTGACAGATTAATGTAATTGATTTAGAATCAATATATGGTTATTACCACTTATTACTGTTGTTTAGTTTAAGAAAGAACATATAATTTGCATTTATAAAGAAAATAATTTTAGCAACAGTTATTAGTTTTGTTAAACAATAGATTTTGAAAATCTATAATAAATGTTGAATTCATTTAATAACTTTAAATATAATGGCAGATTAGTGCATTAGGTTTAAACCCTAAATATGAATAATTTCTTATATTAATGTTAATTCCATTAATTAGAATTCTATTAAGTTTAGTAATAGCTTTATTAGCTATAGCATTTTATACTCTGATTGAACGAAAACTATTAGGTTACTCTCAATTACGAAAAGGTCCAAATAAAGTTATTTTTATAGGTTTACCTCAACCAATAGCGGATGCCATAAAGTTGTTAATGAAAAAACAGTCAATTTTATATTTCTCTAATAAATGATATTTTTTAGCCTCTCCTATACTAAGTTTAATACTAGCATTAATAATATGATCAATTTATCCACATGTAACTCCATCTTTTTGATTTCAGTTTAATGTATTATTTTTTTTATGTGTTTCAGCCATAAATGTATATGCAACATTTTTGTCAGGATGAAGATCAAATTCAAAATATGCACTTCTTGGTTCTTTACGTAGGGTGGCTCAAACAATTTCTTATGAAATTAGAATAAGATTAATTTTATTAAATTCATTAATTTTAATAATGAGTATCGATTTTACTAAGTTTTCTTTAGTAACAAGTATTCCTATTATTATACTAAATTTTCCAATTGCTGTAATATGATATATTACTAATTTAGCCGAAACTAATCGAGCTCCATTTGATTTTGCTGAAGGAGAATCTGAATTAGTATCAGGATTTAATATTGAGTATGGCTATAGATTATTTGCTTTAATTTTTATGGCAGAATATTGTAATATTTTATTCATAAGACTAATTTCATCAATTTTATTCTTAACTTTTTGGCTAAAGGTATTAACTATTCCATTAATTATCTCAACTATGGTTCTAGCTATTATATTTGTATGAATTCGCTCTAGGTTTCCTCGAATACGATATGATTTATTAATAATATTAACTTGAAAATGTTTTTTACCATTTTCTTTATCAATTATATTATTAATATATATAATTTTATGATACTAAGCCGGAATAACGGATAACATTGATATTGTTAAATATGAACTTAAATTCTTGTATCTATGGATTAAAGAGCTTGAATAAGCATATAATTTTTAATTATAAGATATCGATTACAATGATTTTAATCAATGATTCTATTTTCTATTAGTACAATTATTTGCATTATCTTACCATTAGTTGTTTATTTATTGTCATGAGTAATTTATTTTCGTTTAAAGCTTAATCGTCAAAAAAATTCGGCATTTGAATGTGGATTTGATTCATTAAGGAATGCACGTATTCCATTTTCTACACGTTTTTTTTTATTAGGTATTATTTTTATTGTTTTTGATATTGAAATTGTTTTGTTATTACCTATTCCTATTATTTCAATAAAATCTTCACTTAATTTAGTAATATTCTTAATAGTAATTTTAATTTTGATTATTGGGTTAATTCATGAATGAAATGAAGGATCTATTGATTGATCAATATAAGGAGAAAAGATTTACATAAAGCTTCTAACTTTATTATGATGGTTAAATTCCATTACTCCTTTATGAAATTTATACCAGTTAATTTTATATCAATAACTGTAATAATAACAAGAACCTTAATAGTTTTATCTTCAAGTTCATGGTTAATATTATGAGTGGCCCTAGAGTTAAATATATTTAGATTTTTACCAATAATAAAATTAGAATCTAAATATTATGAAGATGAAAGAATAATTAAATATTTTATTTTTCAATCTTTCGCCTCCAGATTAATATTATTTTCAATTATAGTAATATTTATAAATAATTTAAATTTAATTGAATTTATTTTTATTATATCTATTTTGATAAAACTAGGATCATTTCCATGTTATTTTTGGTTTCCCTCAGTTATAAATGGACTAAACTGATTTAGGTGTATAATTTTAAGTACGTGGCAAAAATTAGCTCCTTTATGTATATTAATTTTCTATATTGGAAAAAATTCAACTATATTATTTATTAGATTAATAAATATTTTAATCGGTGGTATATTTGGACTTTTTCAATCTGATCTACGAATCTTAATAGCTTATTCTTCTATTTCACATTTAGGATGAATTATGAGCATTTTATATTTTTCTATAAAATTCATTAGATTATTGTACTTTTTTGTCTATACAATTTTAATTATCCCTATCTTTATTCTATTAAATAAATTTAATATTATAAATTTAAATTCATTAAATAAAAATTCTTCAATAATTGTATTTAGATTTATTATAATATTTCTATCATTAGCAGGCCTTCCTCCATTATCTGGTTTTTTTCCTAAATTATTAATAATCTATTCAATAGTAAATTTTTCTATATTGATAATTATTATAATGGTACTACTATCTATATTATCCTTATATATATATTTGAATGTAGTATTTTTAATAATATTTAATATATTTAAGACTCTAAAAATTATAAAATTTAATAATTGAGTTATAATTGCAATTATAATTTCAGTTATAATAATACCTATTGTAATATTAATTTATGCGGTGATTTTTCTCAACTAATCATAAAGATATTGGTACATTATATTTTTTATTAGGAACTTGATCTGCTATAGTTGGAACTTCTATAAGTATATTAATTCGAATTGAGTTATCCCAACCAGGTTCATTTTTAGGTAATGATCAAATTTATAATTCTATTGTTACAGCTCATGGTTTAATTATAATTTTTTTCATAGTCATACCAATTTTAATTGGTGGGTTTGGAAATTGATTAATTCCATTAATAATTGGTTCTCCAGATATGGCATTTCCTCGGTTAAATAATTTAAGATTTTGATTATTACCACCTTCCTTATTTATATTATTAATGTCTTCCTTGGTTGAAAGGGGAGTAGGAACAGGATGAACTATTTATCCACCATTAGCGGATAATATTGCTCATTCAGGCCCATCAGTAGATATAGCAATTTTTTCATTACATTTGGCTGGTGCATCTTCTATTCTAGGATCTTTAAATTTTATCACTACAGTATTAAATATACGAACTACTGGAATAACTTCTGAACGTATTCCATTATTTGTATGAGCAGTAATTATTACTACAGTTCTATTATTGCTTTCACTGCCTGTATTAGCAGCAGCAATTACTATATTACTAACTGATCGAAATATTAATACTACATTCTTTGATCCAATAGGTGGTGGGGATCCTGTATTATTTCAACATCTTTTTTGATTTTTTGGACATCCAGAAGTTTATATTTTAATTTTACCAGGATTTGGTGCTATTTCCCATATTGTAACTCAAAATGCAAAAAAATTAGAAGCATTTGGTTCCCTAGGAATATTATATGCTATAGTAGGAATTGCAATTTTAGGATTTATTGTTTGAGCACATCATATATTTACTGTAGGTCTAGATGTTGATACTCGAGCCTATTTTACAGCTGCAACAATAGTTATTGCAGTACCTACTGGAATTAAAGTTTTTAGATGACTTGCAACAATTTATGGATCAAAAATTGAATACAATCCTACTAATATATGAACCATTGGTTTTATTTTTCTATTTACTATAGGAGGTTTAACTGGAATTGTATTATCAAATTCATCAATTGATGTAGTTTTACATGATACCTATTATGTTGTAGCTCATTTTCATTATGTATTAAGAATAGGAGCAGTATTTGCTATTTTTGCTGCATTTAGTCATTGATATCCACTATTTTATGGATTATCAATTGATCCACGATTATCTGCTAGACAATTTTTTATTATATTTCTAGGAGTTAATTTGACATTTTTTCCTCAACATTTTTTAGGATTAAGAGGAATACCACGACGATATTCAGATTACCCAGATTCTTTTATATTTTGAAATATAATTTCATCATTTGGAGCTATTTTATCTACTTTAGCAATACTATTGTTTAGATATATAATATGAGAATCTTTTGTTACTCAACGAAGAATAATTTATTCCTCACATATAGTTACTTCTATAGAATGAGTTAGACATTATAGTCCACTTACCTATCATAATTATCCTGAAATAGGACTAGTTGTGTTTAAATAAATTAATTAAATGAAAGCAAATAAATTGCATTTAATTGTTAATTAAAAGTAAGAAAGTAACTTTCTCATTTAGATGTCATTATGAGGCCAAATAATAATACAAGATCCAATATCTCCAAGAATAGTAAATATTACCTATTTTCATGACCACATATTATTAGTTATATTATTAGTATTAACTGTAATTGGATACATTCTGTTAGTCCTTTGTTTTTCTAACTTTACCAATCGTTATATTCTAGAAGCTCAAGAAATTGAAACCATCTGAACTATTACACCAGCTATTATTTTAGTATTAATAGCTATCCCTTCAATTTATATTTTATATTTATCTGATGAAGTATATGATCCATTAATTACAATTAAATGTATTGGGCACCAATGATATTGATCATATCAATATGGCGATTTTAATGATATTAATTTTGATTCATATATAGTACCTTCAGAAGAATTAAAACTAGGAGATTATCGCCTTCTAGATGTAGATAATCGAATTGTTGTTCCAATAAATCAAGAATTTCGTGTTATTGTCACAGCTATAGATGTAATTCACTCATGAACAATTCCATCTTTAGGGATTAAACTTGATGCAATTCCAGGTCGATTAAATCAATCTTCAATTACAATTTCTAATCCTGGATTATATTATGGTCAATGTTCAGAAATTTGTGGAGCTAATCATAGATTTATACCAATTTGTTTAGAATCAATTAGAATAAATGATTTTATTAATTGACTAAATAAAGATAAATAAAAAAAAGACTTTAGTTAAATAATAATACCAACTTGTCAGGTTGAAGTAATCTTTTTAGATAAGTCTTAATGCCTCATCTTTCACCCATAAATTGATTTCTTTCTATTATTAGATTATGATTTACAATATTTATATTAATATTTAATTTATGATGAATGTATAAAAATGAATTTATAAAATTTAATAATTTAGATAAAATAAAAAAATTTTGATTATGATATGATATTAGTATAATATCTAGTACATATTCCTTCCAAGAATAAAGTTTACTTAATAAATATCATAACAAGATAGTTTATTAAAAATATTAAACTGTAAATTTAATGAAGATGTAACTAATCTCTTGTTATATGATTCGAATACCTTTTCATTTAGTTGAGCCTAGCCCATGACCTATGACTTCTGCTTTAGGTGCTTTATTAATTACCATAGGAATTACTAGATGATTTCATAACTATAACCTTATTTGTTTAAAATTAGGAATCCCTATTCTTATTATCTCTATATATGTATGATGACGAGATGTAGTACGAGAGTCTACATTTATAGGTCATCATACATCTCTAGTAGTAAAAGGACTTCGTTACGGTATAATTTTATTTATTACTTCAGAAGTTTGCTTTTTCTTTGGATTCTTCTGAACTTTTTTCCATAGAAGGCTATGTCCAGTACCAGAAATTGGTTGTATATGACCACCTACTGGAATTCAAGCTATTAATCCATTTGGCGTACCTTTATTAAATACAATTGTTTTACTTTCATCTGGAGTAACAGTAACATGAGCTCACCACAGATTAAAAGCCAATAATCGACCAGAATTACTCATTTCTTTATCATATACTATTACTTTAGGTACATATTTTACTACTTTGCAATTAGGTGAATATATAAATAGGCCATTCACTATTGCTGATAGAATTTTTGGGTCAGTTTTCTTTGTAGCCACTGGATTTCATGGATTTCATGTACTAATTGGAACTACATTTTTATTTATTTGTTTAATTCGAGCTTATAAATGACATTTTGCAAGAAATCATCATTTTGGATTTGAAGCAGCAGCTTGATATTGACATTTTGTAGATGTAGTATGAATTTTTCTATTTTTATGTATTTATTGATGAGGATCTTTATTATTAAGTGAAAGGATCACATAAATTTTTGAAATTTATTAATAAGTTCAATTCTTATAATAATAAATGAAAATAATAATATTATTAATAAATTTTATTTTATTCCTAAATTTACTAATAATCAATAGACCAATTATTATATTAATAAATATTTTATTAATCTCTTTAAATTTAGCTTGATTAATTAGACTATTATATAGTTCTTGATATAGATTTATAATTTTTTTAATTTATGTAGGAGGAATATTAATTATATTTTCTTATTTTGTAGCACTAAATCCAAATCAATATTTAAAAATAAAATCTATAATATATTTTTTTATTTCTATATCTATTATTCTATTAATTTTATTTAAATTATTTTTTAATAAAGAATTATTTTCCAATTCATATAATTATATAATCGATATTCTTTATACAACTGATTTTTTACCTTTATTAATCTATTTAATTTTAATTCTATTAATTATAATACTTTTAGTATCTAAACTGGTGTCGTTTTCTAAAGGTCCATTACGCCCATTTAATTATGTTTAAACCATTACGAAAATCTCATCAAGTCATCAATTTATTAAACCAATCTATAATTGATCTACCCGCTCCTATCAACATCTCAATTTGATGAAACTACGGATCTTTATTAGGATTAATATTAGTAATTCAATTGGTAACTGGAATTTTTCTATCATTCCATTATTGTGCAAATGTTGAATTAGCATTTTCATCAATTATACATATTAATAATAATGTTGAATATGGTTGATTAATTCGATATTTTCATGCTAATGGAGCCTCTATATTTTTTCTATTTATCTATATTCATATCGGACGAGGAATCTATTATTTTTCTTTTAATTTAGTTGAAGTATGAAACATTGGAGTTTTATTATTTATTATAACTATAGCAACAGCTTTTATAGGTTATGTTTTACCATGAGGTCAAATAAGATTTTGAGGAGCAACAGTAATTACTAATTTATTATCAACAATCCCATACGTAGGAGATTCTATTGTAAAATGAATCTGAGGTGGCTTTTCTGTTGGTAATCCAACTCTAAATCGATTTTTTTCATTTCATTTCATTTTACCATTCTTAATAATTGTAGTTATTGTCTTACACTTAATATTTCTTCATAAAACAGGCTCTAACAATCCATTAGGATTTAACAGAGATTCAGATCGAATTCCCTTTCATTTATATTATTCAATCAAAGATCTTCTAAGATTTGTAATAGCTTTAGTTATATTAACATTCTTTACTTTATTTTTTCCAAACATATTTAATGATCCTGAAAACTTTTCACCATCAAATTCATCAATAACCCCATCTCACATTAAACCTGAGTGATATTTTTTATGAATTTATGCAATTCTTCGATCTATTCCAAATAAGTTAGGTGGAGTAATTGCTGCATTTTCAGGAATTTTAATTATATTTATTTTACCATTAATAAATATTTCTATATTAAAGTCCTCATTTTTTTATTCTATGAATAAAAAATTATTCTTTATTTTAGTATTATCATTTATTATTCTAACTTGAATTGGAGGATGTCCAGTTGAAGAACCATATATCTTTATTGGACAAGTATTTACATTTATATATTTCTCATTTTTTATATTAAGCTTGCCAATTATTAAATTTACAGATTGAGTCATATCATAAGATTTTAAGTTAATAAAACTATAATTTTTCAAAGATTAACATAAAGATACTAAAAATCAATTCTTTAAATCTTGATGCTTATAGATGTATTTTCAATTTTTGATATTTATGAATTCACATATTACTCATGTATAAAAACAATAATTATATTCTTCCCATTATTACTAATTTACCCCATAATAAAATCTCTATGAATAAAAAACAAATTTACAAAATTTATCATTAGTTCTATAATTAAAACTATATTTTATCAATCTATACGAACTAAATCAACTAATATAAAAGGGTACTCTATTATGTTATCTATATTATTTGTAGTCTTAATTATTTGTAATATAATAGGAATACTAGCATTCTCTTTATCAATTTCATCACATTTAGTATTCACTTTATCAATTGGTGTACCATTATGAACATCATTAATTATATCAAGAGCATTATTCAACCCCAAACAATTTACAGCACACTTTTTACCCGATGGAGCTCCAGATTGATTAAATCCTTTCTTGATTTTAATTGAAACAATCAGAGTAGCTGTACGTCCAATTACATTATCATTCCGTCTAGCTGCTAACATAACAGCAGGTCACGTAGTTTTATGCTTAATAAATCAATATTTATCGTTCGTTATAAATAAAATAACCTTAAATAATTTCTTATTAACTTCTTTATCTAGATTTTATATCTTCTTTGAATTATTTATTTGTCTTATTCAAGCATATATTTTCTGCTTATTACTAACCTTATATTCAGATGATCATTCTCACTCAACAATAGCTACTTAGCATTATGATTTCGGCTCATAAAGAGAATTACTATTCATTGTTGTAAAAAATTTTTCTAACCAATCTATTTTTTTTTTTTTTTTCTCTCTCGGTACCCCCATGGTATATATATATATATGTCGCTGATCACCGGGTGCGGTCCGGCC